TAGCGGGGTTCCCATTATCTTCCAAGTAGTGACGCATCTTGTATGCGTTCTTAAGAAAAGGAATTTGTCCATTTTTCGGGGTCTCAAAGGGGCGTGAAAACACATAAGAACTCTTGAATAGAAATGGAAAAGAGACGGAACTCCAGTTCCTTCGGAAATGATAAGATCTTTGGCGCAAGAAGAGGGGGTTGATCCGTGTCGGGTTCTTCTCCTACCTGTATCGAATAGAACATGCTGAACAAAATCTTCTTCATGGAAAACCTGCTTGATTTCGATCGGGAAAATCGTGCGGTTTTATGAAACCCAAACCCTTTCTATTCTCTATATATATAGAAAAAACTTTTCTTGACATAGTTGGAAATTCCTATAACATAATAAAAAATTCAGTAATCTTTGGAAAAGGAGAAACGTTTTTTGAATATTCGTTTGATTTCAAAAAACGATATTATCATCAATCATGTAAAAAATCGAATATAAATAGAGAAAAGCCGGCTATCGGAATCGAACCGACGACCATCGCATTAGAAATGCGATGCTCTAACCGATCCGTTAAGCGGGCTCACATAAGAGAAATTTGACATGCATAGGAATTTAATAAACTATTAGAATCGTCCCTATTCTAAACTATTAGAATCGTCCCTATTAACTCTATTCTTTTCATTCTTATCTATTCAATTCCGAATTCATATGAATATAGAATAGAAAAGAATAACAAATAAATGTTATAGAACATAACAATTAATGTGCTATGGCTCGAATCCGCAGTCAATCCTATTTCCGATAGGGGCAGTTGACAATTGAATCCGATTTGCCCCATTATATTTAATATAAAAAAAATATTAAATATAAATAAAATAGTGCAAAGAGAAGGCTCGGTTCAAAGTTGTTCAAGAATAGTGGCGTTTATTTTCTTGACCTTAGAATTCGTCAGTTCTATTTCTCGATGGAGGCAAAGAAGGGATAGGGATATAACTCAGCGGTAGAGTGTCACCTTGACGTGGTGGAAGGCATCAGTTCGATCCTGATTATCCCTAACCCCAAATGTGAGTTTTTCTATTTTGACTTGCCCCCCCGCCGGGATTGAATGAGAATGGATAAGAGGCTCATGGGATTGACGTGAGGGGGCAGGGATGGATATATTTCTAGGAGCGAACTCCGGGCGAATATGAAGCGCATGGATACAGGTTATGCCTTTGGAATGAAAGAGAATTCCGAATCCGCTTTATATACGAACAAAAAAGCTATAAGTCAGGTCAAGTAAGTCAGAATATTCATTACAATATTCTCGGGATCTATCGTATATAAATAAATAAATGAAAATATCATATATAAATAAAGAAATTCGAAATAAAGAAATATATCTCTATCTTATACTTAGGAGACGAACAAGGAAGCTATAAGTCAGAATATTCATTACATTACAATATTAATCTATATATATAACAATAAGATAGAGAATCAGATATTTCTATAGACGTAGTAGAGGGTCCCATTAGCATGCATCCAGTAGGAATTGAACCTACGAACTCTCCAATTATGAGTTGGGCGCTTTAACCATTCAGCCATGGATGCTTAGTAGAGATCCTCGTACATGGTGAATAACCAAATTCCAATTGAAATGAAATCTGTATATTAATATTTCTATAGGGCGATTAGATTCGAATCCATATTATTTAAGAATCTATTATAATAAGATATACGATCGATCATATACTTGACAATTTCTATCTAAAAAGTTTAGATTCTTTTTTTTATAAAAAAAGAAATAGAATTGATTCTAATAAGATATATCATCGATCATATAGTTGACAATTTCTATCTAAAAAGTTTAGATTATTTTTGTTATAAAAAAAGAAATAGAATTGATTCTAATAAGATATATCATCGATCATATAGTTGACAATTTCTATCTAAAAAGTTTAGATTATTATTGTTATAAAAAAAAAAATAAGAATTGATTCTAATAAGATATATCATCGATCATATACTTGACAATCACTATATATTCAAGTTAGAATATTATATTCTTTGATATAAAATATTTTTGGTGGATTGGGGGGACCACTATGAAAATTTTTGTTAAACAAGGGTGTATTTTACAAATCTCGTACATCAAACTAGATTTGCCGTCTTATTGTGTTCGGGAAAGAGGATCCACGATATATCCCTCTTCGCAAATTAGGCTTATCGAAAAGAGTAGCTGATGTACTTATTAAAAAAGAAGAAATAATTTCTCTTAATCTATTAATAATGGTGGTAATCTACGCTCGCGAGTACCTCCTAGAAATAGAAGATTTGGACAAGAAAGAAAAAGAAGAAATTTTCAGAAAAATAGACGAATTTATTAATAATTCATGGGCTTTAACGGCCTTATTCTATTGTCACTTTGATAAACTGAACCTGAAACCGTGGTGGTATAGGTTGATAGTTTATATCTCTAGAAAAAGAAAAGACCCGGCTTTTTTCTTTATTTCAGAATTGAAGTTATCTACCCGAATAACTAGTTTTTTCATGGAAGAAAAGATCTATACTATCGAGGATCTTCTAATCATTATAAAAGATACTCACAGTTCCAAGTGGAAGAGACTTCTACAATCAGAAGATTTCCAATATTTGGCATATTTCGATTTCCTCGAGATCTATGGAACCGTACACTATTTTCTTCATTGTTAAAGACAGACAGTCTCCGGGCGAAT